TTCTCATTACCTCTCGTGGTAAACCGATCCCAGAAAGAAAAGAATTGTACAGTACGAAATAACATAAAAACGGATTCATTAATAAAAGAGAAAAAAAGATATGGGACCTGTATTTATTCAAATTGTTCCTTTTTGACAGGAATAAAAAAAAGCAAAGAAAGAAATATTGGAGTACGCTTTGATTTCATCCTAATGTAAATGGAGTAGTATACCAACAAAAGAAAGTATTCAATTTCATTGAAGTTACAGATTATAATAACGAAAAATTATTTTATTTAATTCTCATCCAAAGAAGAAAAAAAAGGATCGAATAACCATTCTCTGATGAAAAAACCCGCCCGTTTTGTTTTGTATACATAGGAGGTATACACTATACAATCACTATATATATATAATTATAATTTTTATTAATATTTGTAATAGATCTGCAGGGTAGGATTTGTTGTTGAGAGAGAACTTTAAAACTGGACTGGAAAGGAATTTAAGAATTCTTAAGATATGGTATGGAATCATAGTCTAAATAGAATCATGATCTAAAGAGATCCATTAACCGAAGTGCAAAAATAGACCCATCAATCAGCTTCCGGTACCAGTATAAAATAACATAAAAAGAGGCGAAGGCTGGTTTTGCAAACATGAATAGAATGTTTCTAACAGTTTTCAGATTTTATATTTATCCGCATAACCTCAAAAGAAAGACCTTTCTTTTACTTTGATGAAAATTTATCTATTTCCACTTTTCTAGTTAGAAATTGATTGGTCGTTCCTATCCAAGAATCTACTAGGAACGGCTCGCTATTCACTCGGTTTTTGAGTCATAATCATGATGTAGGAGAGATGGCCGAGTGGTTGAAGGCGTAGCATTGGAACTGCTATGTAGGCTTTTGTTTACCGAGGGTTCGAATCCCTCTCTTTCCGTACCTTCATCTAATTCACAGATCTTACTAACCAAAAGAGTAAAATAGCACTATATAAAATTCTATTCCAACACAACAGTTAGACCTTTCTTTGATATAGATTTTATATTCCTAATTGCTGTGGCACGTAAAATACTGAAAGGAAAAGAGTAGACAAGGAATGAAAACCTCTCTCTCGTTCTATGATACCTAAATGGTAGAAAAATCCGGATCAAACCCTATTTATCTTAACCTTAGGTTAATTTACTTCGACGAAAGGGATCAAAATTGTCCGAACCTTTGTGATTTTTTTTTTATTTTCGTTAGGTTTAGGTCTGGCGCGAATAATATTCTACGACTAGCAATTCATTTATTTTCAAACCGACCCATTTACTATCTATTATTTGATTGACTAATCCTTTATATTGGAATGGTTGAAGAGTCAAATGTTTTGGCATTTCGTCCTGAGAGGATGAATCGAAAGAATTTTGAATCAGAGCTCTAGAGTTTTGTTCATCCCTCGCCGTAATAATATCTCGGGGTTTGCAGCGATAACTTGGTATATCTACTATACGACCATTGACTAAAATATGTCTATGGTTAACTAATTGACGGGCTCCGGGAATAGTCGGAGCCATACCCAATCGAAAAAGGATGTTATCCAAGCGCATTTCAAGTAATTGGAGTAAAACCTGGCCTGTTGACCCCTTGGCTTTGCCGGCGATACGAACGTATTTAAGTAATTGTCGTTCTGTAAGACCATAATGAAAACGCAACTTTTGTTTTTCTTCTAGACGAATACGATATTGAGATTTTTTAACGGAACGTGATTGGTTTCTAAGATCACTTCCGGCTCTAGGCCTTTTATTAGTTAGTCCCGGTAAAGCTCCCAGGCGGCGTATTTTTTTGAAACGAGGTCCCCGGTAACGCGACATAAAGACTCCTTATTCTTATTTTATATTGAATTCTTATTCTTATTGATGAAATTTCATTTTACAGAATAAACCTAAACTAAAACTGAACTAAATGATAAATGAAGCGAAGTTTACGGAAGTAGTGTACTTGTACTCTAAAGAATAATTAGATAAATAAATATCCAGACCTTTCTATTTCTATATATATATTTTCTATATATATATATATTCTATATAGATAAAAAGGTAGATAGATAAAAAAATAGATAAAAGGGATTCTTTTCATGGCATAGTTAGAAGTTCCTATTAAAAAATAGATTTTTCAATATTCTTTTATTTCGGATTGAAAAAGGGCATTCTCGATCATGTAAAAACTCAAAGAAAATAAATAGAGAAAAGCCGGCTATCGGAATCGAACCGATGACCATCGCATTACAAATGCGATGCTCTAACCTCTGAGCTAAGCAGGCTCACATAAGATAAATTCTACCTGCATAAGGCTTCAATAAACTATTGTCATCTTAGCTCTTAATTAATATACTTATACTTATTATTATAGAAATTATTATTCTATTTCTATTTGCATTCTTAGCGATTCCTATTAGCTAGTCATAATGAATATATAAAAAATAGAATAGAATTGAAAGGAAATATTCAATACTCATACTTACCATAGACCATAGAATATAA